ATGAGATGATTGCCTTTATATAACTCTTGATTATTTTTTGTAGCTCTTTTGAGGTTATTTCTTTGGAAGCTTATTGGGGTCTTCTCTCTTCTGGGGTTGGTGACTCTTTCTATTTTTTTTTTGATTCGTGAGGTTATGCCTTATAAGGTTCATTACGAATTTGGCTTTTGGCTTTTTATTCTTAGAGAGGTTGCTATTTTTGGTACTTTGTTTGTGATGTGTCTTTGGAGTATGGATGGTGCTACGGAGCCTATTTCTAGGATGATGGAGCTTCCTCTTCTGGGCTCTTTTTTATTAATTGGTTCTTCCATAACCGCTACTACTTATCATCATTGCCGGGGTTTGGAGTTTAGCTGGATTTTCCTAGTTGTTACTATTGTTCTTGGCCTTAGGTTTATCCTGTTGCAGATTTTTGAGTTTTATGACTGTGAGTGTGATGTTTTAAGGAATGTGTACTATGCGGGGGCCTTTTCTACGGTGGGTTTGCATTTTAGTCATGTTTTTGTGGGAGTCTCTGGTCTGATTGTTTTAATGATGTTGGGCGCTAATGTGGTTAAGCAGTGTTATGTTAAAGTTGCTGTGTGGTATTGGCATTTTGTGGACTATGTGTGGTTGTTTGTTTTTCTCTTGCTTTATTTTTTGTAGGTTTCTTCTCTAGGTTAATTTCGTAAACTACTGGTTTGTGGGGCCGGAGATCTTGGTTTTAGGAGGGGAACGTATGCTGTCTTTGTTGCGTCATAAAGTTGTGGATTTGCCTACGAATCTGTCGTTGAGGTATTTTTGATGTGGAGGTTTTATGATTAGGAGGTTCTTGGCATTGCAATTGGGCTCGGGGGTTGTGCTGTCTTTGCTTTATGTAGCTGATTCGGATATGAGGTTTGGTTGTGTTTTGGATTTTACGGGAGAGAGCTTATTTGTATGGCTTATTCGCTATCTTCATATCTGAGGTGTTACTTTTATCTTTGTTTTGTTTTTCATTCATATGGGTCGGGCTTTGTACTATTCTAGGTATAGGAAGGTGGCTGTTTGAAAAGTTGGTTTTATTCTGTATCTTTTGATGATGGTTGAGGCTTTTTTGGGGTATATTTTGCCTTGGCATCAGATGTCTTATTGGGCTGCTACGGTTTTAACCTCTATTCTTAACAGGGTTCCAGTGGTTGGGGGCAGGGTTTATACTTTTATAGTTGGTGGCTTTGGTGTGACAAATGCTACGTTGGTTCGGGTGTTTTCTGCGCATGTTTGTTTAGCTTTTGTTATCGTTGGTTTTAGGGTTATTCACTTGTTTTATCTTCATAAGGCTGGTTCTAATAATCCATTATTTGTGAGGGGTGGTTATAGGGATGTCGTGTTGTTTCATAGGTTTTTTACTAATAAGGATGGTTTGGTGTTAATGGCTCTTTTGATGCTGCTTAGGGGTTTTATGTGGGTTTGTCCAGATTTGGTGTTAGATGTTGAGAGGTATTTGCAGGCGGATCCTTTGGTGACGCCTGTTTCTATAAAGCCTGAGTGGTATTTCTTGGCCTTTTATGCTATGCTTCGTTCGATAGAGTCTAAGATTGGTGGACTAGTTTTGGTGTTAGTTTTTCTTTTTATTCTTTGATTGCCTAGGTTTAAAGGCTCCTGTTCCTACTTTTTGGGTCGTCAGTATATTTTCTGGGGCGTTTCTTCAATGTTCTTCCTTCTTAGGTATTTGGGGGCCTGTCATCCAGAGGATCCTTATGTTTTAGTTAGAAAGCTTTGTAGTCTTTTTGTGGTGGTTTTTCTGTTTTTGTTTAAGGGGTTGTGGGTGGTTCCTTATTCTTTTGGTGTCCCTTCCGGTGGAAAGGGTGCTTTGTAGAGTTTTGTGCGGGATGAGGAGCAATGTTTTGTTTTTGGGGAGCCTGGTTGTGCTATGCGGCCTTGTTTTATCTTTAGCTCGTTTTTTGAATTGCTTGATTATTGTTGAGAATTTTAAAGTTTTATTGCTCTTTTCGGCGATCTCTCAGCAGTGGCAGGAAAGCCACATTCTGTTTATTGCCTTAATGGTGATTTTTACCGTTGAGGTTGTCTTGGGTTTGGTTGTGCTTACTCGATTGTGAGATTTGGGAAGTTTGATTGGGTTAGTTGGTTGATAGGTGTAGGGATTGTTGGGGGCTTGTTCTTTGTTGGTGGCGGTTTGTGCGTTCCTTTAGTGGGAGGTCTAGAGGGTTTGGTTTTTTGTTTTGATGTCTTGAGGTTTTATCTCGGAGGGTTGTCGTTAATTTTGGGGTTGTCTCTGATTTTTTGGCAAAGATGTTTTAGGGGGGCATCCCGTTTTATGATTTCTTTGAGATTGTGTTGTTCTCTGCTCAGGTATTGTTGTGTCCACTCTCTGGGGTTTTGAGTTTTTTATGAGGGTGCAATATTGCCGCTCCTATTTTTATTGATTCGGGAGTCACCATACTCGGAGCGGTATGTGGCGGCTTGATACCTGTTGGGATACGTTGTTTTAACTAGACTCCCAATGCTCCTTTGTTTGTTCTATCTTTCTGTGGAAGTTGGAAGGTTTAGGCTGTGTTATTGAGGGGATGTTTCCTTAGGGGGGTTTAGGGTCATCTTGTTGTTATCGGTGCTCTTTATAACTAAGATTCCGTTACCCCCTTTTCACGTTTGGTTGCCAATTGTTCATGCGGAGGCGAGGAGTCCTGTGTCGGTTTGTTTGAGGGGTTACATAATGAAGTTGGGGCTGTTGGGGGTGTATCGTTTTTGTTCGTGATTGTTACCTAGACATGTTTTTTCTGTTTTTTACGTGGGGGTTTGCGTGGCGTTGACTCTTCTGTTTTTTTTTAGGGCTTCTTTAGAGTTGGATGGGAAGCGTTGATTGGCATTTATGAGGTTGGCTCATATCTTGGTTCCTGCGGTGTGTCTTTGTGTTAGGGGGTTCGACAATTTAGGGGTTTCCTTTCTTTATTGTTTGGGTCATGGGGTTTCTGCGGCCGCAACATTTCTCTTTTTGTGGTTGGCTTATGAGGTATCGGGTAGCCGTAATTGGGCTGTGTTGAAGTTTAGGTTTTCTAGGAGTTTGTTGATGCGGTTTTTGGTTGGAGCATGTCTTTGTACGGTGGCTTCTCTTCCACCCACAGTGCAGTTTTTCTGTGAGGTTCATACTTTGTGAGAAGCTGGGCCGCTTGCGGCTTGTTTTGTTCTTGGTCTCTTCTGTTATTTATTTTGTGGGGGGTTGGTGCCTATTTTTACGCTGGGGGGGGTGTTGTCTCGGCATTACAGTATTGGGTTTGGTCCCGGGTCTATTTTTATGGGGTTACTTTCGGTGTTACTTCTTTTGATGTGGAGGTTTGTCTTGTTTTTGATTGGGTAGTAGGGTGATGCGGATACAGCTTGGTGTTTGTGTTGCATCTTATGTTTTGGTCATAGGGGTAGTTTGTTGCTAGCTGTAGTGTTTGGTCTAGGCTCTCGTCTAGCTTATTTTAAAGCACTAGTTTGAAGAGCTGGGGAAATAATTGTTTATGGGGGAGAGGCTGGGGAGGTAAGTTAAGTTATAAACTGTATGGTTCATGCCCATATAATACATTTTGTCCTCCCCTATGAATATGACTCGCTTAAAAGGTGTTGGAAGGTTTTTGTGAGGTCTGATAAGAGGCGGGGGTGGTGATTTTGTTTATCGTATCGTGTTATGTGGTCTGCTTTTTTGTTTTTTGAGCCTCCGTTTTCCTTATCTTTTTGGCTTGAGAGGATTTGGCTTGTTTCTTTTCTTCGTAATACTGCCCTTGTTTTTGTCTCTCTTTCTTTCTCGTCTCTTGGATGGTGGGGTTGTTTCGTTTTTCTCCTCGTTTGTGCCGGAGGGAACGCCTCTTTGAATTGCTCCATTCGTTTGTATGGCGGAAACTCTAAGTTATCTGGTCCGTCCGGTGGTTTTAATGATTCGTCCATTTGTTAATCTTTCCATGGGTGCGATGGGAGGCTATGTTTTGGGTTTGCTCAGGTTTCGCTTGGAGTGGGTGGCTTTTTTTTTGTTTCTCCTTTTTTTTTATGAGGTCTTTGTTGCGATTGTGCATTGATTTATAGTTTGTAACATTTTGTCTTTCTCCGAGGATCATTAGATGTGGGGGTATTTTTTGAGGTTGGTTAGCATAATGGGGGTGGTTTTTTTTTCTGTTTGTTTGTTTTTAAGGGATAGCTTGGGATTGTTCTGGTTGTTTCTAGAATTGAGGACTTTGTCTCTGGTCCCGTCCTTTTTTTTACGTTTGGGGGGTGGTGTGTTGGAGGCTTTGTTTAATTATTTGGTTGTCTCGAGGATTTCTTCTTCTTTGATGATATGTGGGTTCTTGTATGACAGTCTGCTTTTTCTTTGTTTTTTGGGTTTGTTGGTAAAGTTTGGTGTTTTTCCGTTTCAGGGTTGAGTTTATAAGGTTTTGTTAAGGTCCGGTTGAGTCGTTGTGTGAGGTTTTTCTGTTTTTTTGAAGGTTCCTTTTTTGTTTATGTGCTTTTTTTTGGGCAGTGGTGGAAGACTTCTTTTGAAAGTGGCCTGTGTCTTGTCTTTTTTTTTGTTGGGAGGGTTATTTTGGTGTTATAGGTTTAGTTGGTGTCATTGCTGATGTCATATGATGCTCTCGTCTAGTGCTGCGTTGATGGCTATGTCGGTTAGCGGTTCAGCGGACGTCTTATTCTATCTCTTTGTTGTTTATGGTTTTTGGAGTAGGGCTGTTGTGTTATTTCTTAGCCATCTCGAGGATATGGGTTTGACGGGAGTGGGGGCCTATTTTCTGTTTTTGATGTTGTTGGTTTCTTTGCCTATTTCTGTTTCTGTTTTTTACAAGGTGTGGATGGCGGTTGGAATCTATTTCTGCTATTTTCCGGTTTTTGTTGCGTGGTGTGTTTATAGTGTGTCGGAACAGTTGTTTTTGTTTAGGTGGCTTATTAAGGATAGTGTGGCGTGTGAAACTTATAGGGGCGTTTTGTTGGGGTAGTTGGCGAGATAGTTTAATTAAAAACGTCTATCTTACACGTAGGAGTTGATTTGGTGTCTATCGCCAGAATATGGGAATGGCATAGTTTAATCTTAGAGATGGCTGCTCTGCAAGTAGCCGGTGAGGCTGGGCCTCTGCCGTTGGAAGGAGGGGAACGGTCTTAGTTTAGTCGTAGAATAGTAGCTTGTCGTGCTATAGGTGGGTTTAGTCTCAGGCTGTGATGGTTTCTTTGTTGGTGAGGAGGTATCTGTTTTTAAGGACGTTTCTTTCTTTTGGTTTGATTATGTTGTTTGTGGCCTTCTTTATTTTAGGGGAGCGTAAGGTGTTGGGATATATCCAGTTTCGGAAGGGGCCTAATAAGGTTGGTGTGAGGGGGTTGTTGCAGAGTTTTGCAGATCTTTTAAAGTTAGTGATAAAGTTGAAGGTTTCTTCTTTTCAGGGTCGTAGTTGACTTTCTTGATGGGGGGTGTATGCTTTGATATTTTTGGGAAGGCTTTACTGCGTTTTTTTTTCTCTTAGTCATTCTGGTTTAAGAAGAAGTAACAGTGCGCTTTGGTTGTTGGTGATAACTAGCATTACTGGTTATAGCTTATTGAGGGTTGGTTGAGGATCCTATAAAAAGTATGCTCTGCTAAGGTGCTTGCGTTCTGCATTTGGTTCTATTACTTTTGAGGCGTGTTTCATGTGTGTTGTTCTTTTATTGGCTATTATTAGTGGCGTCTACTCGTTGGGCCCTTACTTGGAGCGCTCTTTTCTTGTTTTTTTAGTCTTGCCGTCTTGTTATGCTCTTTGGCTGGTTGGGATTTTGTGTGAGTGTAATCGTACACCTTTGGACTATGCGGAGGCTGAGAGAGAGCTTGTCAGTGGTTTGAATACGGAGTATTGCAATGTGCCGTTTACGTGTCTTTTCGCTTGTGAATACCTGATAATGTTTATTTTCTCTTGGTTAGGGGGTGTGATTTTTTGAGGAGGTGCTGGTGTGTTGATGTTGTCGGTTCTTCATGTTGTTTTTTTTATTTGGTCTCGTGCTACGTTGCCGCGGATCCGTTATGATTATTTTGTTCGGTTTATGTGGAAGTGGGCTGTGTTGGTGCTTGTTTTTTCTTTTTTTTTGGTTTTGGTGTAGCGGGGTTGTGTAGATTATTTCTTTAAATCCTAAGGCTGTTAACCTTAAGAAGAATTTTGTTGATTCTGCGGCCGCAACAGAGTAGTCTAGTTTTGAGGATTCGAGTTTTGGGGACTTGGGGCCCCGTAAGGGCTTGTTGACATATTGCCGATTGGGCTGCGCTAGCAGGCTGCTGTGATATAGCGGTTGTAGGATTTTTCTTCGTCGGTAAATTTCTGAAAGTAGCTTATTTTTAAAGTTTGGGATTCTTACTCCTAGGATGTTGTTTTAACCTTTTGGGGTAATGGGGGTTTTGCTTTGTGGCGTGGGTTTAGGGGGTTTGCTTTTTTTTCTGGTTTGTGTGTTTCATGGCTTTTTTTGGAATGTTGGTGAGGGTTCTAGGTCTGGTCTTCGTTCTTGGGTAAGTTCTTTTGAGTGTGGTTTTGTATCTCAGCGGGGGGTGGAGGATTATTTCAGACATACTTATTTTGTCTTGTTAGTTTTTTTTGTTATCTTCGATTTGGAGGTCTCTTTATTGTTAAAAATGCCTTTGCAGGGTGTTTTGTACAAGAATTTGGGTTTTTATGTCCTTTTTTTGCTTTTGTTAGCGCTTGGTTTTGGTGTAGAGATTTATAAGGGTTATGCTGAGTGGGAGTATTAGGGTTTTGAGAATTGGTTAGTTGTCGCTGCTAACGATGATTAGGGCATTTAATTTGTCCGGTTCTCTGTGAGAATGGTCTAGGTTATTTTTTTGACTGTCTGTTTTCAAAACAGAAGGGGGCTTTGTAAGCCGTCCGTTGGTTATGTTTACTTGGTTGTTTACTTTAGATCATAAGCGTATAGGTGTGATTTACATGGTCTTGGGTGTGTGGGGTGGATTTTTGGGGCTCTCTTTAAGGATGTTGATTCGCTTGAACTACTTAGATCCTTACTACAATATTGTTTCGTCGGAGGTTTACAATTACGTGATAACGAATCATGGTGTTGCTATGATTTTTTTCTTTTTGATGCCTGTCTTGATAGGTGGTTTTGGTAATTATCTTCTTCCGTTGTTGTTAGGTATTCCTGACCTGAAACTTCCTCGTCTGAAAGCTCTTAGGGCTTGATTAATGCTTCCTTCGGCGGTTTGCCTTAGTGTGAGAATGTTAGGAGGTGCGGGAGTGGGGTGAACTTTTTATCCTCCTCTTTCGGGTGGTGATTATTCTGGTTGGGGTACGGATTTTTTGATGTTTTCTCTTCATTTGGCTGGTCTTTCTAGTCTTTTTGGTTCGTTGAAATTTATTTGTACTATCGTCAGGGCATTGTGTGAGCATACTGTGGGTCGGAGGTCTATAATTGTTTGGGCCTATCTTTTTACGTCTATCTTGTTGCTTCTTTCTTTGCCAGTGCTTGCTGCTGCGATTACCATGCTTTTGTTTGATCGAAAATTTAGTTCTGCTTTTTTTGACCCCCTTGGCGGCGGGGATCCTGTTTTATTTCAACACCTTTTTTGGTTTTTTGGCCATCCGGAGGTGTATGTTTTAATTTTGCCTGGATTTGGTGTTGTGAGACATATCTGCATGACTTTGACTAATAAAGATTCTTTGTTTGGTTATTATGGCTTGGTTTTTGCCATGGGGGCTATTGTGTGTTTGGGGAGGGTTGTTTGAGCGCACCATATGTTTATGGTTGGTTTAGATGTTAAGACTGCTGTTTTTTTTAGTTCTGTTACTGGGGTGATTGGGATTCCCACAGGGATTAAGGTTTTTTCTTGGTTGTTTATGTTGGGGGGCACTCGTTTACGGTTTTGAGATCCGGTGGTTTGGTGAATTTTAGGCTTTATTTTTCTTTTTACTATTGGTGGTGTAACTGGGATTATTTTGTCTTCTTCTATTTTGGATAGTCTGTTACATGATACCTGGTTTGTTGTTGCCCACTTTCACTATGTTCTATCTCTGGGATCTTATAGAACTGTGGTGATATCGCTCTTGTGATGATGGCCGGTTGTCACCGGGTTTAGCTTGAATAAGTATTTGTTGCAGGGTCACTGGGTGGCATCGATGGTGGGGTTTAATCTGTGTTTTTTCCCTATGCATTATCTTGGGGCTTATGGTCTTCCTCGGCGGGTGTGTAACTATGAGCCTGCTTTTCAGTGGCTAAACAATGTTTCTTCTGTTGGTGCCTTGGTTTCTGTGGTTAGGGCCTTTTTTTTGGTTTTTATTCTATGGGAGTCTTTGGTTGTGGGTAATCGTGTTGTTGGTGTTTGGGGTACTAAAGCCCTGGTTATGAATGCTTTAGTTACTCCAGTCCCCCATCATAGTGTTTATATCAGTGGGCCGTCTCGTTGGCTTTCTTTTTAGGAAGTGTAGTTTATCTCAGAATGCTGTTTTTGTAAAGCAGTGGTGTGATCTTGTCGACTTCTTTGGTTTTGAGGCCGTAGTCTAGTTCTTGTGTTTAGTAGGTGTCGTACCTTTTGCATCATGATTCTTTGAGGGGGTTTAATTATCTTATTATTCCGAAAGGTAGCGATTTAAATCTGTCTTGTTTTAGGGCTTAGGGGTTAGCGGGTAGCTAATCTTTAGAGATGGGTTTGGAGGCGATAAGTAATGCGTGCTACTTTATAGCTGATTGTTGAGTGTTTTTTGTTTTAACTTCGTTGCTTGGATGTGGCGAGGTGTTTAAGAGAGTTTATGGGGGTAGACAGAGGCGGGGTTAAAAGTACCCTGTTTTAGTTTCGTGTTATAACGATCGTCTTCTCTAGGTCCTCTTTAGTTTAGCGCTTGACTTATTTTAACAGTGTTTTGAAGTATGGGGGGATAAGTAGTTTAAATGGTTTCTTTCTTTCTCGAAGCTCTCCGGTCTGTTTCTTAAAAACATTTCCATCATCTTGTGAAGTTTTGATGGTAGTGCCTGCTCGATGTTTTAATAAATGGCCGCAGTATTTTGACTGTGCTAAGGTAGCATAATTAGTTGCCTTATAATTGAAGGATTGTTTGAATGGTTTGACTAGGGGGGTGTTTTAGATGGGGGCTATTGTTGAAATTAGGTGGCCGGTGCAGATCCCGGTGTTTTTTAATTAGACGGAAAGACCCCGAGAGCTTTAACATTTTTGTTTTACTTGGGGCAAGGGCATATGCTTCATATGCTTTTGGATCCTTTGGGAAAGAGGTTTAGTTACCTCGGGGATAACTAGGTAAGAGACGAGGAGAGGTCTTATCGATTTGTCTGTTTGCTATCTCGATGTTGACTTAGGGTTAGCATGGGGGTGTAGGAGCTCTTATGTTAGGGTCTGTTCGACCGTAGTTCCCTTCATGAGTTGAGTTAAGACCGGCGTGAGCCAGGTCGGTTCTTATCTTTTATTGTTGCGGTTTCGTACGAAAGGAGCATCCGTAGTTTAGGTTGGGTGGGATATGTGTCTTGCATAGTTTACTCTGCAAAGGTGAATTGGGCCTTTTGCCCCCACCCTGGTTCAATTTAATTCTGGTTGTGGAAGAGATGTTAATCAGTGCTACATAGGTTCTGTTTTGAGGTCAAAACCAATAGATTTTTGGTAGTTGAGCCTAGTGGTTGGGTCTTGGTTTTTGAGGTAACTCAGATTGGGCTGTTTTAATTGGGGTGGATAGTTCGCAGTGCCAGCATCCGCGGTTATTCTGTTAATCCCCTCTTCTGTTTGGTTTAAATGTTTTGTAGGGTATTCTGACTTTTGGGTAGAATTCTTGTCTTGTTGAGATATGCCTACATTTCTTGGAGTGTTTTTTTAGGAAAAGGATTAGAGACCCTTGTACTAGGTGGAGTATTTTGTGTCCATGGTGTAAACTAAAAGGATTTGGCAGCCGACGAGGTTCTTCCGGGGGAGTGTGTGGTTTAAGAGATAGTCCGCTTAGGATCTTGCCGCCGCTATTAGTTAGTGTATATCCGGTTTAAGATTCGTGATTTGTGTCATTGAGTGTCATTTTATTTTAATTGAATCCAGGTCAATGTGCTGCTTATGCGGTGGTGCTTATGCACTACTTTTAAAAGGTTCCTTGGTGTAATCTGGGGAGGTTTAGGACTCGGAAGTAGGTGGATTGAGGTTTGTTCTATCGAATGTTGGATTTAGTTGGGGTACATACCGCCCGTCACCCAGGGTGTTAACTGTGGTAAGTCGTAACATGGTAATGTTGGGGGAACCGGACATTAGTTGGTATGGCTCGTTTTAGGGCGTGCCTATGTACGTGTATACGCCTCTGTATTCTGAGATGGTGGGTTATATTTCTTTCTTGTCCGCTTTTATTCCTATCTGGGTTTTTCTGGTTTTGGGTTGGCAGCTGTGTAGTAGGTATGGGACCGCGGCGCTTCGTAATGAGAGGGATTTGTTAGAATTTTTTTGGACGGTTGTTCCGAGGGTTTGCGTAGGGTTTCTCTGTTTTTTGAATTTGGGTTGTTTGGGTAATGATTTAATCTTAAAGACGCGTGGTCTGGTTAAGGTGATTGGTCGTCAGTGGTATTGGAGTTATGACCTAAAAGATGGTCAGGGGTTATACGATTCTGTGATGAGAGATTTTATCGATGGGGTAGATAAGCCTTTGCGTGTTTATGCGGATACCCCTTATAATCTTTCGATAACGTCTAGAGATGTCATCCATTCTTTTGCCCTTCCTGTTGTTAACTTGAAGGTTGATGCAATACCGGGACGCTTGAATAAAACTTTTTTCTGTATGAACCATGTTGGTATTTTTGTTGGTTACTGTAGAGAGTTGTGTGGTGCAGGGCATGCATACATGCCTATAGTGGTGGAGGCTGTTGAAAAGGCCTTTATTAAGGATTAGGTGAAGAGTTTTCTTTTAAGTCTCTATTTTTCGAGATTGGTTGGGTTTTCTTTCGTCGGCCATCCGGTGGTTTATTGTATTCTCTTGTTGGCGAGTGCTTTAAGAATTAGTGGGTATTTATACCTTGTGTTAGGTATGTCGTGGTATTTAGCATTGTTTTGTTTGGTCTATGTTGGTGGTATTTATGTCCTATTCATTTTCGTCTCCGTGCATATCTCTAATCCTATGCCCGCAAGGGGTAGGAGGGGGTTTGTGTTTTTGGCAACGCTGGGATTATTTTTGCTATTTTTGGGGAGAGGTCTTGATCGCAAAGTTATGGGATTTTGTGAGGAAAGTCATTACCTGTGTTCCTATTATGAAGGATTTTCCTATTGTTTATTTTGCTTGGTCCTGATGATCGGTTTTGTTGGTGTCAGCATCGTTTCGGGTGAGAAGGATTCCTTTTTTCGTTAAGCTCGCCGGCTTAGTATATTTTTGAGTGCGTGAGATTGTAAATCTTGAGGGGGTTTTCCAGTCGGAAGTTGGGACATTAAGAGTGCCAGATAAAATGGGTTTGATTTAGGATTAAATGATGGCTGTTTTTTGCCCTCTTGCGGGCAAGGGGTTCCAGGAGGAATTTGAAATTCTTTCTTTCGTTTAGTTAACGATGCCCGCTTGTATGTTTGTTTAAAAGGGCACACGGGTGCCAGATAAAATGGGTTGGTTTTAAGCATCAAATATGAGGATTTTCTTCCCCGTGTGGTCTGATATCCTGAACACGGGATTACGTTTCGGCCGTAATTGTGAGCAATGTTGTTGTTCTATCAGAGGTGTTGGGGTTGAGGATGATGTTGGTTTTAGGGATGCTGGTTTTCTGGGGGAGTAAATGAAGGGGCCTGGAAGCCTCTGTAAAACTTTGGAGATATTGTTGGAAGGAGGGTAGAGAGTTATTGGTGTTTGATGAGGTTAGTTTGATTTGTTTTTTCATGCTTTTTTGTTGTGGCAGACTTGCCCTTTTATACTGCTACCACTACTTAGGGGTTTCTTTGGAGGGAGAGCGTCTATTCCCACTGATGGTTTGGTTTCTGGGCGTGATGGGTATTTTAATTTTTAGCGGTAGTCTCGTTTTTTCGTTAGTTTTATGAGAATACCTGGGATTGGTAAGATTTCTGTTGATTTTGTTTTATTCCAACAGGAGTAGCGCCCGGGCTGCCCTTGTAACTTTGTTTGCATCTCGATTCGGCGATGTTTCGCTGTTTATGCTAATTCTTTGATGTGGTGTGTGGTGAGGGAATAGGGGTTTCCTTTTTTTCTTTTTTTTTCTCCTCGTTGTTTTGACTAAGAGTGCGGCGTATCCTTTTATTTCTTGACTTTTGGAGGCCATGCGTGCTCCGACCCCGGTGAGCTCTCTTGTGCATTCTTCTACTCTTGTTGCTGCCGGGGTTTGGTTTCTTTTGCGTTATCAGGGGTCTGTTGATTCTGTAGTGAGTGGGGTGTTGTGTTTGGTTTGTATCTTGACGATTGTTGTGAGTGGCGTTTGTGCGTCTCTTTTTAAAGATTTAAAGAAGGTGGTTGCGCTGTCTACGTGTAATAACATTTCTTGGTGTGTGATTTTTTTTGTTTGTGGGGATTTGGCTCTTTGTTTGTTGCAACTTTTAACTCATGGGGTTTGTAAGTGCTATCTTTTTATGTCTGTGGGGGATCTTATGTCTCAGTCTGGTGGGAGCCAGAGGTCTGTAGGTGTTTATGGCTCTCGTTATACGGGGGTGTTTGGTCCTTTTTTGCAAAGTATTTTGATCTTTTCTTTGTCTGGTTTACCGTTTATGGGTGTCTTTTTTAGGAAGCATGGTCTTTTTTCGGTTGTTTCCTATTGTTATGGGGTTGGGTTTGTGCTGGTTTTTTGGTTGGCTTTTTTCCTGACCTATGTTTACTCTGTTCGTTTAAGGTTATTGCTGTTGAAGAGTTTTAGTGGATTGTCCAGGGGTTATTCTAGAGCGTTTTTTTGCATAGGGGGTTTATGTCTGTTAGGGATTTTTTTGAATTGGATGGGTTTAGTTTTGTTTGATGAGAGGTTCGGGCTAAATGTCTGGTGGAGAATTATTATGCTTTTGGTTCAGGGTCTAGGTTGTTTGTTTGGTTGAATTCTGTTTAGTGGTGTGGGGGGTTTTAGATGGGGGATTATTTGAAGTTCTTTATTGTGGGGTAGAGATTGTTTGGTAAGGGCGTTTTATGCTGTTTTTTTGGGTTTATCGGAGGTGGCGGTGCTTTCTTTTTATCGTTGGGAGCTTTATGGTTTGGGGCTTGTTCCGGCAGGAGGCGGTTTTTTTAGAAAGGTTTTTACTTCTTTGAAATTACTGGTATTGGGGGTGGTTTTTGTTGTCTTCTTATTTTCCTTGTCTTTCTGTTAGTTAGGGTGCGTGTTAGTAGTATAAGGTTAGAGTATTCTGTCTTTCCAAGTCAGAGGTCCGTTTATTTGGTTAACATATGTTGGGTGGTTTGAAGCGATGGGGCCGTTTTAGCTTTGTTGTGTCGGTTAGGTGTAGGAGATGCATGTTAATTTTTCGTGTTAGAGGTAGTTTTAAAGTTATCCGACATCGGGTGTAAAATTTTTTGTAAGGGGGGGGTGTTGTGAAAAGTTTTTTTTTTGAGAATTTGCAGCTTTTTTCGGGTGTACTTGAGATGGCTTTTGTCTCTTATACACATCTAGATGTGTATAAGAGACAGGTGCATTCTTTAATCCTATGCCCGCAAGGGGTAGGAGCTGTCTCTTATACACATCTAGATGTGTATAAGAGACAGGTCTGGGGTTTATTACTAATATTGGGAGGACCTAGAGAAGAGAGATGGTTTGTGTTGGTTTATGCCAGGTCTGTCTCTTATACACATCTAGATGTGTATAATAGTCTTTCTTATCCCGAGCCTCTGTGTGGGGGGTGCGAGAAGGTATGTCTGGGGTTTATTACTAATATTGGGAGGACCTAGAGAAGAGAGATGGTTTGGGGGGACTATAGGGGGGCCGTAGGAGATATCTAACATATTTCCCCGCCGTGCTGTGTTTGAGTCTTAGTGTGTTTGGTGGGCGAGTTGGGGCGTTCGAGTGATGTGACTAGGAG